AGTTATGTTATTTAGTTATAGGGCTAGAATTAGTTCAAAGTGTTCATTTTNATGAATTCTTCTGGGTGTAGGCCAGATGCTTTGANTATTAAGCTACACTATGATATTCCAAGCACACTTTCCAGTATGCTTACCTTGTTACGACTTGTCTCCTCTCATAAATTTATTACTGTAATTATATATATATATGTATGAATCTAATTTGAGGAGGGTGACGGGCGGTGTGTGCGTACTTCATTGCTCTATTCAAT